GGAACCTCGATATCCACGGGTTTATTAGCTAAATGGCAGTTGGCACAGACAATACGGCCGGTCACTTCTCGTGGATTTTCATAACCTTGCTGTGCAAAAATGGGATATGCGCTTGAAACCGGTGCCCAAGTTATTATATATATCATGAGTGATACGGAAATAGATCGAGTAATCTCTTCCTTTATCGAAGAAAAAAAGGTATTTCTAGTTTGCATGGTCCAATCATTGAGCCCAAAAATTTCTACAATAAAATTTGGTAGGTCCCTAGTACAGTTCCCTATCCATGATTCTGCTATTTACTGAAATAATGTTACTCGAATATAGGAGGCATCCTTCCGGATGGGTAGAAGGAATAAGTACAATTTTGAATGTTTGACTTATGTACAAAGTAACAAACATTAGATTTTTCAGTCATTCATTGAATGATAAATCACTACAAGTGAGGGAGATACACGATTTAAATAACGGAAGATCCAATATTTAAAAATTGTGTCAAGAATGACTGGAAAAGTGGAAACAAGACCGGATATAATTTGATCGTTATGATAAAATCCAAAATCTTTGTAGACAGAACCAATCATTAGTTCCCAACCGTGGGGCGAATGGAATCCTATACATAAATCAGTTAATAAAAGAATAGAAAAAGCTTTTATTGTGTCGCTTAAGTTATATAGGAACTCTTGAACCCAAGAGTTAAGAATAACAAGTTCTTCATTACCAAGAATAGAATAACCACTTAGAATAACGAAACAGATTATATTTGTCGAGAAGTGCAAAATCGTATGGATACGATCCTCGTTGTGCATTTTGATCAATTGGATCGTTTCTTTGTAGATTCCGATACGAAGCTTTTGTAGATGTGTTTCTGGGTATTCCTTTAGCATTTCGTCCAAGAGAAAGAGTTCCTCTAATTCTATAACTTTTTTTATAATACTCTTTTCTTGAATATCATTCAAAAAAATTTCGGATTGACCGGTATTCCACCAATTAGTAACCCAAGATTCTAGGCTTTTATTAAATGAAAAAGAGATCCACCAGGGCAAAAATACTATAGATGCAAGATATAGAAGGGGAATGAATGCTTTCTTTTTTGCCATTTTTTCTTTCGTCTTTGATTTTTTAATGAACTCACTTCATTCGTTAACTCTATACACTACTAATATTTATATCAAACATAAGTTCTATTACAAGTCATATGGATACTATTATGAATCCATTCCCTGTTTTTTAGTTTTTGATTTGTGATTCATTGGTTAGTCCTTGAATTTCGAAATAATACAGAAAGAAAATAACAAAGAGTCCACTTTTGTGACTGTGGAGTGGATTTACATATACGTACTGAAGAAATTTGAGTATTCTGAAGAAATTACAGTTAAGTAATACTATTACTATGGTCTAGAAAAAAGGGTATTCTTTCATTTCCGTTTTATCCCTCTTGCTACGAACTAAGAAAGCATTCATTCTGAACTTCATTTTTCAAAAAAAAAATACTTCATTCAATTGGTACACGCAAGAAATAGGCCAATTCGGCAGCCTTTTGCTCAATTTCTCGTGGGGTCAGATTCTTCTCGGTACGAGTCAAGGGAATGGCCCCTTGGCCTCTGATTTCCATATAAAGGACACGACGTGCATAAATACCCTCTTTAACTTCTATTCTGATGGACAGAATGTCTTTCATAAGGAATCGTCCTCCGATTCGACGATTTTTTCCAGGAAACCCCCAACGAAAAATACACACTATTCCTTCTTTTCTATCGAATCGATCATAACCGCTACCTACATTCCACAAAATTGTGCACCACAAATAGGAGCTAATAAAGAGACCTGCGATCCCATAGAAAGACATCACGATCCCCTGTGGAAAAAAAATTATTTGCTGAGACGGAAATAAAGATATCAAATCCCTACCAAGATAACTGGAAATTCCAACCAATAAAAACACTAATGAACCTAAAAAAAGGATAAAGGCCCAGCAGAGGTTGCTGATTTTTCGAGATCCTCTTATAAATTCTATCCATATACGTTCTGATCGCCAACTCATACTAGATCTCGTTGCATTTTATTGGAATTGATAGAATAACAAAAATACATTTTACTTTTTTTTATATTTCCGAAATAACTCTAATCAACTAACACTATTTTGATGTGAACCTTTACTTTAGGAGAGTAATTCATCGAATTGTGCTTAGATCTTAATAACAAACATCACCTTTATATGATTCCCTATAGATACCTACATACATATAGATATATTGACTTTACATCTCAAACATTCGTCGCCACCCATCCCGATCTATTATATATTTTCCATTTTCAAATACTTATAATTCATTTACTCAGATATCATGTTTACGCATGTATAATCGCCTATGTTCGTAGTATCGTAGTAAGCCACATGTTAGACTCTAGTCTACTAAATAGATAGCTGTGTGATAGTCAAAGTCTAAGTTTTGAAAAAAAAAAAATAGACGAGATTTGGCACCATCATATTTAAAAAATCTTGTTTTTTTGAACATGAAGAGATAAAGAAGCCATTGCAATTGCCGGAAATACTAGGCCCACTAAAGGCACAAAAATAGAGGGTAAGTTGGTGAGAGTTGTCATAGAATGGATACCTCGACTTAATATTTGTACCTGTTATTTATTGTTATATTAATTGTTATATTAATATTTTTACCTGTTATTGATTGTTATAAAAGGTATCATCTTATTATTATTATAATTCATATATAATTATACTAAGTAATATCTACGTGAATATATATATAGAAAAGGAATGAGGAATGTCGAATTAAATAAATGGACTTACTCATCTTTCGACATGAAATATATGTATCATAATACACTTTTGTATTATTTTATTTATTATCTTTATCTTGTCTTATAATTTGGATTTAATAAAATTTAATAAAGATTTTCTTACAAATTACCCCAAAATTCGTTATAATCCGATCCAACAACAGGGAGTCTTAGTAAAACTAGGGATCCTCGAGAGATGTAGAAAGATGCAAGACTCTATGCCGATATTTGCTATAGTTGAATTATATATACACATCTAATGTAACAAGGGAGCATGAAATTAATTTTATTCCCCTTGCCTAATTTTGCGGAAGAAATAATTCGCTCTTTTATTTTGTTTGATGGGGGTTCCTAATTACTAATTAGGAATATTGGTAAAAAATTTCTCCGCATGATTCTTTCTACAATTAAATCTTATGTTACCAAAGAAAAATCCATTCTTCGTATTTTTACTTTGATTCCTATAAACTAAATAACTACTTGTTCGTCACAAATAAAATAATTTTTTTAAGTTTTAAGTAAGGCTTTAATTTTGATTCGAGGGAACGAAAGCGTGGAGCTGAAATAACTCACTCAAAATACCTTTTAAAGGATTACGTGGTACGATTAGATCGAATAAGCCCTTATGGAATAAATATTCAGCCGCCTGTGAACCCTCAGGGACTGTCTTATTCAATGTTTGTTCAATTACTCTTTTACCCGCAAATGCGATGTAGGCATTGGGTTCGGCAATAATGATATCCCCCAACATACCAAAACTAGCTGTCACCCCACCAGTAGTAGGAGATGTAAGGATTGATACATAGAATAATTTTTGATTTGATTGATAATCATATAAAGCGGAAGAGATTTTTGCCATTTGCATCAAGCTCAAACTTCCTTCTTGCATGCGTGCTCCTCCAGAAGCACACACTAAAATAAGAGGTAAAAATTTATTGGTAGCATACTCGATCAAACGGGTGATTTTCTCGCCTACTACAGATCCCATACTACCCCCCATAAACTGAAAATCCATAACCCCAATTGCTACGGGAATACCGTTTAATTTACCTGTGCCTGTTTGAATAGCCTCAGTTAATCCTGTCTTTCTTTGATAAGAATCAATACGATCTTTATAAGGTTCCTCCTCCGAATGAAATTCAATGGGATCCAAAGAGACCATGTCTTCATCCATAGGGTCCCAAGTACCCGGATCAATCGAAAGTTCGATTCTATCCGAACTACTCATTTTCAAATGGTATCCACATTGTTCACAAATATTAATTTTTGATTTCAATAATTTCTTATAATTTAATCCATAACAATTTTCGCATTGAACCCACAAATGCCTGTATTTTTGAGTTAGATCTAGATCATTAGAACTTTCTGTTCTAGTTAAATCACTTCCATCCGTGCTTGTTCTTATACAGGAACTCTCACTTTCACTACTATTTCCACCTTCACCACAAATGTAACTATAAATGTAACTGTCGCTGTAATTGTGACTACCACTTAAAATGTAACTATCAATACAGATTTGAGCCCGAAGATAACTGTCAATGCAACTATTAATGTTATTATTCCAACTATATTTAGTATCATATATGTAACGATCATAGTGGGAATTATCACTCTTAGATACATTTTTTTGATAAATTGAGTTATGAAAACTATAAAAAGAACTTTCAAGTTCACTTACAAAAGAAGGATCATTGTCAATCTCAAAAATTTGATTTTCAATATCCAAATATATGGAATAACTGCTGCTATTATTATCCCTAACTAAAAAAGTGTCATCAGATACGAAATTACGAATGCCGACTAAATCATCAACAGTACTGTAACTAGAATTGTCACTATCACTATGACTAGGAATGTTTTTATTCATATCATTTATAATGGGTCCTTCACTTATACTGGTATTTTCAATAGGACCAAGACTATCGATTGATTTACTTAGCCTACACCAGTATTCTAACTCCCCATTAGACAACATCGAATTTAACCATCTTTTTTCCATATAGCTTTCTTGCCCCTATTTACATGAAAATACAATAGATGAATAGTCATTCGATAAAAAATCATTTGAATCGTTTCCTATCAGAATATGGATCTAAATCCAATCACTCGGATTATTAACTAATAACGAGTGGGTCTTGAAAAAAAAAGGTTCCGTTGTATATAGTGAAGTGATACTCAGGGTTCTCGCAAAAGAGAATTTT